ACCATTTCCTATAAGAGAATGGTTTCCATTACTTTGAGAAATGGATTCTATATCAAACTATAGCTATTGCATTAAAGAAGAAACTAATAGAAGTCGAAGACGCGGAATGGTAGTGAATAGAGAAAAAGATTCTTCTGATTTTCTTGTTCCTGAAAATATTCTATCTATCTCCTAGACGCCGTAGAGAATTGAGAATTTTCATGTCTTTCAATTCTCGTACTCGTAATTGGAAAGTTACGGAAGGAGATCCATCATTTTGCAATGAAAACAACATAAAAAACTCTGGACAATTTCGAAATCAGACCAAGCGTCTTAATACATATGCAAAAAAATTCATTATTGGCCCACCATTGATTACAAGATTTAGCTTTTATGAATCGCTATTGGTTTGATACGAGTAATGGCAGTCGTTTCAGTATGTTAAGGATACAGATGTATCCACAATTCATTTAGAGTTGCTTAATAGCCTATTTCTTATACTATATCTCTATCCCGTGAAATTCTCGAGCCGAAAGATGGATGCATATGCTGTGTTTCATTTTGCTAAATGATATCAATTAAATGGTATATCAATTCTATAAATTGGATATAGCAATAAAAAAATCAGCAAAATTCTTTTATTTTGGATAGAAGAAACATTTCTTCTATCCAAAATAAAAGAATGTACCCTTCTATCCAAATCCAATTTGCATCGATAAAATAAATCCAAATTCCAGATTCCAGCAGTAGATGAATAATTTCCAATTTTTGTGTGTACGAGATTAGAATAACTTCAAAATAACTGACATAATTTTTTATTTTTCCTGATCAGAAAAATACATTAAAAAGAAAGGAGGTAGAAAAATTTGTTGATTTATGGTTAAAGAAGAAAAACAAGAAAACAGGGGTTCTGTTGAATTTCAAGTATTCAGTTTCACCAATAAGATACGGAGACTTGCTTCACATTTGGAATTACACAAAAAAGATTTTTCATCGGAAAGAGGTCTACGAAGACTTTTGGGAAAACGTCAACGTTTGCTGGCTTATTTGGCAAAGAAAAATAGAGTACGTTATAAGAAATTAATCAGTCAGTTAGATATTCGGGAGAAGTAATTTAATCGTTCGAATTTTTTTCTTATTTTATTTAGTAGTCTTATAGTAGTCTTAGATTTTGCATTTTGATGAGCCTCGTTTTGAGGAATTCATGGAATAATCCATTTTCATGGAAAAAAGAATAAGAACAAGGATACATAACATAAAAAAAAGAATAGATAAGACGATATTCGCCCTCCCCCTACATATTTAATCTCTTCTCCTATACAAAAACCAGCAAGACCCACTCCATTGGTAATTCCATCAATGACACCCTTATCGAAAAAATTCGTTAGTTCAGCTAATCTTCTTATACCCAAGATAAAAACCCTAGTATAGAAAACATCTATATAACCGCGATTATATGACCAACTGTATATATTTTCTTTTACTTCATCAAAAAAGTTATTTTTTGGGTTCCCTTTTACAAGGGAATTTAGAAAATTTAAATTCTGAAAAAAAGAATAAGTAGATCCATATAAGATATATGCTATGAATAGACCAAGAATTGCTAAACTTACGGAAGAAATTGCATTAATGAGAAATTCATATGAATTTATGGAAGAATTAGAACTTTCCTGGAAAAAGTTTATTGAAGGAGTTAGCCACTTTGATAATATGGTTAACTCCGATATTCCAGTACCCTTTATTCCATTATCAAAATGGATTCCTATGGATCCAATGAACAAAGTAAAAAGTAGTAATATAAGAAGAGGAAATAACATAGTATTTCCCGTTTCATGAGGATAGACAAAAGTGTTTTTAGCCCCAAAGGGAGTACTAAAGGATCCTATCTTTTTTCTTGTATTATCAGGAATTTTGGGTATATTTTGTGAAAAAAAAGAAACTCCACCCTTCATTGTTGATAAAACAAAATCCCTATTGACTCCTTTGGATATGCCTTTTCCCCATAAGGATATTGAATACAACGAACCTTCTTTAGTACTGCTGTAATTTTGAAAATGAACACGCAAATACCCATCAAAAGTAAGTAAATATATTCGAAACATATAAAATGCAGTTAATCCTGCAGTAAAAGAGGCTATTATTCCAAAAAAGGGTGAATACAACCAACTATTACTAAGAATTTCATCTTTGGACCAGAAGCAAGCAAGAGGTGGAATACCACAAAGAGAAAGTGTACCACATAAAAAAGTACCTCTTGTAATTGGAACGTATTTTCTTAAACCACCCATAAGAACCATATTCTGACTTTTCTCTGGTGAATATCCAACAAGAGGTTCCATTGAATGAATAATGGATCCGGATCCTAAGAACAATAAAGCTTTCGAATAAGCATGAGTGATCAAATGGAATAAAGCTGCTTCATAAGAACCTATACCTAGAGCTAACATCATATAACCCAATTGAGACATTGTAGAATAGGCTAAGCTTCTTTTAATATCTCTCTGAGCAAGAGCTAAAGTGGCTCCTAAGAAGAGTGTTATTGTACCTAATAAAGAAATAAAACTCATTATCAAAGGTAGGGATATGAAAAGAGGAAGAAGTCGAGCTAGAAGAAAAATCCCCGCAGCAACCATAGTTGCTGCGTGTATAAGAGCCGAAATGGGAGTGGGTCCTTCCATAGCATCGGGTAACCATACGTGAAGAGGGAATTGTGCAGATTTTGCAACTGCACCAAGGAATAATAAAAAAGCACACAAAGTAGTAAGTAAGGAATTAATCCCATTATTAGGAATCCAGTTATTAGCTATTTTGAACAAATCCCGAAACTCTAAACTACCTGTTATCCAAAAAAAGCCTAAAATTCCTAATAACAGACCAAAATCCCCTACACGATTAGTTACAAAAGCTTTTTGACAAGCACTCGCTGCAATTGGTCGTGTAAACCAAAAGCCTATCAATAAATAGGAACACATTCCGACAAGTTCCCAAAAAAAATAAATTTGTATCAAATTGGAACTAGTAACCAATCCCAACATGGCAGTATTAAAAAAACTTATATAAACAAAAAATCTCAAATATCCTTCATCGTGAGACATATAATCGTCACTATAAATAAGAACCAATATTCCTACAGTAGTAATTAGTATTAACATAATAGACGTAAGGGGGTCGATCAAGTATCCAAATTCTAAGGAAAAATCATTATTGATGGTCCAAGACCATAGATATTGATAGATAGAACTTCCATTTATTTGTTGAATAGACAGGTGAACCGAGAATACCAGAGCTATACTTAAGAGTAAAATACTAGGAAAAGCCCATATGCGACGAAGATTTTTTGTTGCTGTCGGAATAAGAAAAAGTCCAAATCCCATTGACATAATAACTGGAAGTGGGAGAAGAGGGATTACCCAGGCATATTGATATGTATGTTCCATAAGAAAAGAAATAGCAATTTTTAGTTGAAATTTATAGTTCAATTTTTCTATAAAATGGAATTGTTTCCGATTCACCAAACCCACTCTTATCTCTCTCTAAAGGAATTAAAAAAACAAAATAAGAATAAGAAAAAATACTGGAATTCTGGATTTTGCAAAATTTCTCTCATTAAAATATTCAAAAATTCAGAATGGGTTTAGTTGCTTAAATTCAAAAAGTGAATCAAAGAATTTCGTTAACTAGTTATTTATTTGTTAAAAAAAAAATATTTATTAAAATACAAAAAAAGGTTGAATCATTTTCCTTTCTATTCATTTTTGTATTTCTTTCTCTTAAAATAAAGGAGCTCTCTTGTTTCGTAATTGATTGATTGAATTCCAAAGAAAACCTATACCTATAGTATAGGAAATTCTCAAATATTGCTTTTTTGATATAAAATGGAAATCCTAATGACTAGAATTCTCTAAGTTTTCGAATGTATTGTTTAAGAGACTAAGTATTTTTTTTTATTGGAATTCAATTATGAAATACCGTTCTGAACTTAATTAACTAATTGAATTTTACCTTTTAATTGAATTTTACCTTCTTTTTATCTTCCCACTTATATGGGAGCTTATCCCCCATACCATATATTTATATATGGCGTATATTTGATATATAAATTGATTTAAATGGAGAGCCTTAAAAAACTCTTGTCTTATCCACATTAGACAAAATGAACTAAAAAAGAATTTTGAATTTCAGTATCTTTCAGTATCTAAGTATAAATACTAAGAAAAAACAGAAAGAAGGATTGATTTGTGGCAATAGATGTCTTTCACATACAACTAGAAAAAAGTAATCCCCTTTTAAAATGGCAGTTCCAAAAAAACGTACTTCGATGTCAAAAAAACGTATTCGTAAAAATCTTTGGAAGAAAAAGACTTATTTTTCCATAGCACAATCTTATTCTTTAGCAAAATCAAGACCATTTTCTAGCGGCAACGAGCATCCAAAACCAAAAGGTTTTTCTGGGCAACAAACAAATAATAAGGTTTTGGAATAATCTGAATTGAACTATCCGAACCCAAAGAAATTCCAATTATTTAATATAAATGAATAATTCAGATTAATTAATGAATGTACTTTTATGTATTGAATTCCTCGGTACAATATTCTTAGAACGAATCCCTCCGTTATCCATTATATAGAACAAAAGTTTTTTATATATTGTGTCCTCAGTATTTTTTTCCTAGCAAAGAACTTTTTTTTGATAATAGAATCCTCATATTTTTTTTTATGAGGATTCTATTATCAAAAGTAGACTATTCTTGCATACAACCTTTACCTAATCTTATCCAATCTTATCCAAAATTCCCATATAAATGAGTTTAGGACTGGTAAATGATATTAATAAGAGCGTAAAGGCTTTCATTCTATATAAATTTTTTAAAAATATAAAATTCTTTGTAGTTAATGATGAAATTTTCATGTTCCTTAATTCTATGTCCTCTCCCAGTCTCGACGATTCGCGAGAAAATAACTATTATTCTTTTAACTTAACTATTATTTTAAGTTAGCCGCCATGGTGAAATTGGTAGACACGCTGCTCTTAGGAAGCAGTGCTCAAGCATCTCGGTTCGAGTCCGAGTGGCGGCATTCTCGAAAAAGAATACAATAGATTAAAAAATGGATTCAATTCGAAATTTCCAATTTTGTAATGGGACCTTATCCTTATGCTATTTGCAACTTTAGAACATATACTAACGCATATCTCTTTCTCAACCATTTCAATTGTGATTATGATTCATTTGATAACCTTATTAGTTCGTGAACTTAGGGAATTACGTGATTCGTCAGAAAAAGGAATGATAACTACTTTTTTCTCTATAACAGGATTCTTAGTTTCTCGTTGGGTTTCTTCGGGACATTTTCCATTAAGTAATTTATATGAGTCATTGATCTTCCTTTCATGGGCTCTGTATATTCTTCATACTATTCCTAAGATACAGAACTCGAAAAATGATTTAAGCACAATAACTACGCCAAGTACTCTTTTAACGCAAGGCTTTGCTACGTCGGGTCTTTTAACTGACATGCATCAATCCACAATACTAGTACCTGCTCTACAATCTCAGTGGTTAATGATGCATGTCAGTATGATGTTACTAAGCTATGCAACTCTTTTGTGCGGATCCTTATTATCCGCCGCTCTTCTAATCATTAGATTTCGAAAGAATTTCGATTTCTTTTTAAAAAAGAAAAAAAATGTTTTAAGTAAAACATTTTTCTTTAGTGAGATTGAATATTTATATGCAAAAAGAAGTGCTTTAAAAAACACCTCTTTTCCCGCATTTCCAAATTATTACAAATATCAATTAACTGAGCGTTTGGATTCTTGGAGTTATCGTGTCATTAGTCTAGGGTTTACTCTTTTAACCATAGGTATTCTTTGTGGAGCAGTATGGGCTAATGAGGCATGGGGATCCTATTGGAATTGGGATCCTAAGGAAACTTGGGCATTTATTACCTGGACCATATTTGCAATATATTTACATAGTAGAACAAATCCAAATTGGAAGGGTACAAATTCCGCACTGGTAGCTTCGATAGGATTTCTTATAATTTGGATCTGCTATTTTGGTATCAATCTGTTAGGAATAGGTTTACATAGTTATGGTTCATTTACATTACCGTCTAAATGATTACATAACATAAAACCCTCATTTTTTTATGAAGATTTTTTCCTTTTTTGTTTGATTTGAGAACCCTTTGAAAAGATGTTCAAGGGGTTCTCAAAAATTTGAGATAGATCTAATTAGACTTTTTTATTTTTTTATGAATTTTATGTTTTTTCTACTATGGAATTTTTTTCCACGATGGAATATAGAGCAGACTAGTTAAAAAAATAAAATCCTATTTAGGATAATAATTGGATAATAGAGCCTCTACCCTGTCAACGGATAGCGAGAGAACAAAATCTGGATAAATACCAATTCCTATTACTGGTAAAAAGATACAGATTAAAAGAAATAGTTCCCGTGGTCCAGAATCTACAAAATTTTCGTTTGGAACATGAAATAGCTTGTATCCATAGAACATCTGGCGTAACATAGATAATAAATAAATAGGAGTTAATATCATTCCAATTGCCATTACAAAAGTTATTAGCATTTTTGGCATTAACATAAATTTAGGACTAGTAATTAGTCCAAAAAATACTACTAATTCTGCAACAAAACCACTCATTCCTGGCAAGGCAAGAGAAGCCATTGAAAAGCTACTAAACATGGTAAAAATTTTTGGCATTGGAATAGATATTCCCCCCAGTTCTTCGAGATAAACAAGACGCACTCTATCACAAGCCGTTCCCGCCAAGAAAAAAAGTGTAGCACCAATAAATCCATGGGATAATATTTGTAAAATAGCTCCATTTAGTCCAATGTTGGTTATGGAACCAATTCCTATAATTATGAAACCCATGTGAGATACGGAGGAGTAGGCTATTCTTTTTTTAAAATTTCGTTGACCAAGAGAAGTTGAAGCTGCATAGATTATTTGCACCGCTCCTATTATTACCAACCAGGGGGAAAATAGATAATGAGCATGAGGTAACAATTCCATATTGATTCGAATCAATCCGTATGCTCCCATCTTTAATAGAATTCCGGCTAAAAGCATACATGTACTGTAATGCGCTTCCCCATGGGTATCTGGTAACCATGTATGTAGAGGTATAATCGGCAATTTGACAGCATAAGCAATAAGGAAGCCAAAATACAGTAGTATTTCCAATGTTGCAGGGTATGATTGATTAATCAATCTTTCCAAATCTAATCCAGGTTCGTTGGAACCATATAACCCCATACCCAGAACTCCAATTAAGAAAAAAATGGAACCGCCTGCAGTATACAAAATAAACTTGGTAGCTGAATACAGACGCCTCTTTCCCCCCCACATGGATAAAAGTAAATAAACTGGGATTAATTCTAACTCCCACATGATAAAAAAAAGTAAAAGGTCTCGTGAAGAGAATAATCCTATTTGACCGCTATACATTGCTAGCATCAGGAAATAGAATAATCGCGAATTCCGGGTAACTGGCCAAGCTGCTAAAGTAGCTAAAGTAGTGATAAATCCTGTCAATAAAATAGATCCTAATGAAAGTCCATCGATTCCCAATCTCCAGTGGAAATCCAAAACATCTATCCATTTAGAATCTTCCTTTAATTGGATTAAAGGATCCTCCAATTGGAAATGATAACAGAATGCATAAGTCATTAGAAGGAATTCTAATAAACAAATAGATATAGTATACCACCTAACGATTTTATTTCCTTTATGAGGTAAAAAGAAAATTAATGAACCTGCAAATATCGGCAAAACAACAAGTATTGTTAACCAAGGAAAATAACTCATTATAAAGTAATAAAGACAAGATACGTTTTGACCAGAAAAGCCCATGCTCAATTATTTAGAGCACAGGCTTCTTCGGTAAAGAGGAATCAGACGATTCAAGTGGAGTTTTTTGTAACGTATCAATAAGATAGAGCCATGCTGCGGGTTGTTTCAGGCCCTAAATAAACGCGGACACTTAAAAAATCTGTTGGGCAGGCGGATTCGCATCTCTTACAACCCACACAATCCTCGGTTCTCGGCGCGGAAGCAATTTGCTTGGCTTTACATCCATCCCAAGGTATCATTTCTAATACATCTGTTGGGCAAGCTCGTACACATTGAGTGCATCCTATACATGTATCATAAATTTTTACAGAATGTGACATTGGAGCTCTAAATTTTCCTTTTCAACATAAAAATTTTCGATCTGGTAAAAATGAAATTAGTACTATATAAATTAAATGTAGATGTATTGTATAAATTAGATGTATTGTAGACACCAGACGAAGCAATGGTTTATCCAAACTTTAACAAATAATAATATATTTCTTAATCTGTTTGTGAGAAAGCGTGAAAAGAACCAAGAGACTTGAATTTCAGACTTCAACAGTCATAATTATATGAATTCTACATACTAATTCAAATTAGCCAATAAATTGGGTATCATCTTTTCAATAGAAATTATTGCAATATTCAAATTGCAATATCAATGGATTGCAAAAATACAATATTCAATAAGTAAAAAAGAATACTTTGAAATAACCTACTCAAAAAAAGGATATTATTAAATACTAATAAGAAAATAAGATTTGATTTCTATTCATCTTAATGTTCCGTATTATTATATATGCGCCTTTGTTTAGAGGATTCCATGTCTAATTATTCAAAAAATTAGATTGATTAATACGAGTGGATTTCCTGTTACGATGGATGGAAGAAAGAATGGATAGTCCAATAGCTGCTTCAGCAGCCGCAAGGGCTATAACAAAAATTGCGAAAATGTCTCCTTTTAATTGGCGACTATCAAATAGATCAGAAAATGTTACGAGATTTAGATTAATTGAATTCAGTATAAGTTCAAGACATATTAAAGCTCTAACCATGTTTCGGCTTGTGATCAATCCATAGATACCAATCGAAAATAAATAGACACTCAAAAAAAGTACATGCTCAAACATCATTAACTAACTCCTTATCAATCTCGATTCATTTCAATATGAGGACAAGAATTGAACCGATTCAATTAATTAAAATAGAACAATTACGCAACAAAAGAGAAAAGAAGGTATTTGTTGTGTTGGCAGTAGATGGGTTTTACTAAATCAATATTGTGATTCTTTAGTTATTTATTTTCTATTAGAAATTCTACGAATTTCTTATTGTCGAGCCATAGTAATTGCACCTATTAAAGAAACTAGAAGAATTAGGGAAATGAGTTCAAACGGAAGATAAAAATCGGTTGCTAAATGAATCCCAATTTGTTGAACGTTATTTATGAGACCCTGTTCTACTATTTGGTTTGATCTTGTAGTCCAAAGAATTCCATACCACGACGTATCTGGGATAGTAGTCATTAGTGAAAAAGGAATAGTTATACAAACGAGTAAAGTAAACCCATCTCCAATAGTCCAATAATTCTTATCTTTAGACCACTCTGAGCCGTTTACAAACATTACAGCAAATATGATCAAGACATTTATGGCTCCCACATAAATAAGAAGTTGTGCGACAGCTACAAAGTATGAATTCAATAAAAAATAGAATAAGGATATACAAACAAGAACTAATCCCAGCGAAAAGGCAGAATAAATTGGGTTGGTAAGTAATACTACTCCTAGACCCCCTAGTAGAAGAACAAATCCCAAAAATAGCACAAGAATCTCATGTATTGGTCCAGGTAAATCCATTATGGATAAGAAGAAATTTTTAGTATAAAATTTTTCATGAACTGACTAAAACTAAAAGATTCAAGGAAGGAAAAAGATATTAGGTTTTTTTTGTATGTATATAAGTTGCTAAGCAGTAGTTATTCCTTTTTCGTTTTTGTTAGTAAAAATCCATTTTTACTAACAAAAAAAACCTAATACCTAGTAATCAGTAATCGTTCTCGAATTCAAAGATTTTTCTTCGTCTAGTTTACTTTGAGGCGAATTCCTAATTGTTTGAATTGTGTAATCTCCCATTATGGAGATTGGTAACCGACTCAAAGCAATTTGATTGTAATTCAATTCATGACGATCATAAGTAGAAAGTTCATATTCTTCAGTCATCGATAAACAATTTGTTGGACAGTATTCAACACAGTTACCACAAAATATACAAACTCCAAAATCAATACTATAATTAAGCAATTGTTTCCTTTTAATATCCTTTTCAAATCTCCAATCCACAAGAGGTAGATCTATCGGGCATACGCGAACACATACTTCACAAGCAATGCATTTATCAAATTCAAAGTGTATTCGCCCCCGGAAACGCTCCGATGTAATTGATTTTTCATAAGGGTAGTGAATCGTTATAGGTAAACGATTTGTGTGGGATAAGGTAATTATGAAACCTTGACCAATGTATCTTGCGGCGCGTATTGTTTGTTGACCATAACTAATGAACCCAGTTAGCATAGGGAACATATTCTAAATATATATGAAAAAGGTATGTTTCTTTCTCTTGTTTGAGAGAACTTTTGTGTTGAAAATATTCTTACTGTTATTGTATTATCTTATTTATAGTGAAACTAGTTGGGAAGAAGTTGTTAATAAGAGATTGCCCAGAGAAATAGGTAAAAGAAATTTCCATCCAAGATTTAATAACTGATCCATTCTCATCCTGGGTAAAGTCCATCTTATTGTGATAGAAATGAAGAGAAATAAATAAGCTTTAGTTAATGTAATAAAGATACCTATTAGCATTTCCAAAATTCCCATTATTTTATTCATTTGGAAAAATCCAAAAAAGGATATATAGGGAATAGAGAAATTCCACCCGCCTAAGTATAGAACAGTTACAAATAAAGAGGAAACTAATAAATTTAGGTAAGAAGCAAGATAAAATAAACCATATTTAATACCAGAATATTCGGTTTGATAACCTGCTACTAATTCTTCTTCTGCTTCTGGTAAATCAAAGGGTAATCTTTCACATTCTGCCAAAGAAGAAATTAGAAAAACTAGAAAACCTATAGGCTGGCGCCAAAGATTCCACCCCAAAAAACCATATTTGGACTGTGCTTCAACTATATCAACTGTACTTGAACTGTTAGATAATCATAGTCGATGATAACATCACAGTTCCCACCGCTATTCCAAAACCGTACATGAAACCTTAGCTTCATACGGCTTCTCTATGATCAGAAAAAAGAAAAGGATTGTTTCATTTCGGTATTATTCCATGGGCGTAGATAGAATTTGGTAAGATAAAATTGATTGGAAAGCCCTAAATTAGATCAAAGCAATTCTGTCTGCTAGAATAACAAAAAAGCGCTTCGGAATTGATCTCGTCCTTTATATAATAATTTTTCTTTGTTCGGTAATAACTTAATATTGGAATAAAATACTCGTTATAGGAATTAATAAATGGAAAGAATTGGCCAATAGTTCATGAGGAATTCCGTATGAATAGGGATCTTTTTTTTCTATTGCATTCCATATCTTTTGTCCTATTCTTCTTTCCGGGGGAAGTATACTTAAAAAGAATAAAGGGTTAATTCGTTCTTGATAGCCATTTCTTTAACAAGTGAATGGGAACATACTCTAGACCAGAATCCGAAGAAAGTACTACTTGATCATTTCCACCAATTTCAAGTCCTTATTACGATTCCTTTTATGAGGAAAAATGTCTAATAATTTAGATTCTCTCATTACTAATCCTGTATGTACTTTAGTGTTTCTAATCCCTCACTAACTTTTGATGGATTGCCTTATGGTTATAAGCTATAGTAATAACTCAAAATATTCTACTAATGGAATTCCATATCGCGAATCCTTTATTCTTGCCCGCTTCAAGATATGATGACTAATCAAATAATTTCAACCTTGGGGTAAAGAGTTTACACTGCTTATGTTTACTTCAACTTTTTTCTTGTACGTAGGAAATGAGATTTTTTATTTTTACTACAAATTAATAAGCTGTTTTGTTTCACTCATATAGCTATCTAGTTTAACTTACCAACCCGAATACAGAATAAGCAAAGGAAGATAAGTATTCAATGTATTTTAGAGGAAAAAGATCCCATTTTAACGAATCACACGTAGAGATATTGCTAGCACACAAAAAGTTAATGGTATTTCATAACTAATAGATTGAGCAGCCGCTCGTAGACCGCCTGAAAAAGAATATTTATTATTTGAGCTATATCCTGCCATGAGAAGACCAATAGGAGCAATACTTGAAATGGCAATCCATAAAAAAACACCAATACTAAGATCAGCTAAAACAAAACGATATCCCAAAGGGATAACTAAAAAACTTAATAAAATGGATATGACTGCTATAGAGGGCCCAATGCTAAACAAAGGAATATCTCCTCGAGATGGGAAGATATCCTCTTTTAAAAGGAGCTTAGTTCCATCTGCTATAGCTTGAAGCAGTCCCAGGGGGCCCGCATATTCAGGACCAATACGTTGTTGTATCGATGCGGATATTTCTCTTTCTAACCACACAATTACGAGTACCTCTATTGTAATTCCCAGTAGGAGGGTTAAAATGGGTAGAATCCATATAAGTCCGTAGACTTCTTTTAATAATTCCAATTTCGAAAAAGAATTGATAGTTTCTACCTCTATTATCATCTCAACGGTCAACTTCTCCCATAATGATATCTATACTACCTAATATCGTCATGATATCAGCCAATTTCATTTTTTTAACTAGCTGAGGAAGAATTTGCAAATTAATAAAACCGGGTGGACGAATTTTCCATCTCCAGGGGAAAAGACTATCATCTCCTACCAGATAAATTCCTAATTCACCTTTTGGTGCTTCTACTCTTACATAAAGCTCTTGCTTTGATAATTCAAAATTCGGCGAAGGTTTTTTACCAAGAAATCGATATTCAAAATCATTCCATTCGGAATTCTTTGCTTTCTTAAAGCGTCGGGCTTCTAAATTCTCATAAGGTCCTCCCGGAATTTTCTCTACAGCTTGTTGAATAATTTTTATGGATTCCCTCATTTCACCGATTCGTACTAAATAGCGAGCTAACGAATCTCCTTCTTTTTGCCATTGTACTTTCCAATCAAATTGATTGTAAGACTCATAAGGATCAATTTTACGAAGATCCCATTGTATTCCAGAAGCTCGTAACATGGGGCCCGATAAGCCCCAATTTACAGCTTCTTCTCCACTAATAAAACCGACTCCTTCAACTCGTTCTAAAAAAATAGGATTCTGTGTAATAAGTTGTTGATATTCAACAACTCCTCGTAAAAAATAATCACAGAAATCTAAACATTTATCCATCCATCCATAAGGTAGGTCGGCAGCTACTCCTCCGATGCGAAAGTAATTATGCATCATTCGCATACCTGTAGCAGCTTCAAATAGATCATATATCAATTCTCTCTCTCTAAAAATGTAGAAAAAAGGAGTCTGTGCCCCGAGATCCGCCATAAAAGGTCCAAGCCATAACAAGTGAGAAGCTATACGGCTCAATTCTAACATAATTACCCTAATATAGCTGGCTCTTTGGGGTATTTGAATATTCTCCAAGAATTCTGGTGCATTTACCGTTATTGCTTCTGTAAACATAGTAGCTAAATAATCCCACCGTGTTACATAAGGCAAGTATTGTATAATAGTTCTGTTTTCCGCGATTTTTTCCATTCCTCTGTGTAAATACCCTAATATGGGTTCGCAATCAATAACATCTTCACCATCGAGAGTAACGATCAGTCGAAGAACACCATGCATTGATGGGTGTTGAGGGCCCATATTGACTATCATGAGATCCTTTCTTGTAAGCGGTAGACTCATATCCTTGTTCTTATTCTTTTTTCCATGAAAATGGATTATTCCATGAATTCCTCAAAACGAGGCTCATCAAAATGCAAAATCTAAGACTACTATAAGACTACTAAATAAAATAAGAAAAAAATTCGAACGATTAAATTACTTCTCCCGAATATCTAACTGACTGATTAATTTCTTATAACGTACTCTATTTTTCTTTGCCAAATAAGCCAGCAAACGTTGACGTTTTCCCAAAAGTCTTCGTAGACCTCTTTCCGATGAAAAATCTTTTTTGTGTAATTCCAAATGTGAAGCAAGTCTCCGTATCTTATTGGTGAAACTGAATACTTGAAATTCAACAGAACCCCTGTTTTCTTGTTTTTCTTCTTTAACCATAAATCAACAAATTTTTCTACCTCCTTTCTTTTTAATGTATTTTTCTGATCAGGAAAAATAAAAAATTATGTCAGTTATTTTGAAGTTATTCTAATCTCGTACACACAAAAATTGGAAATTATTCATCTACTGCTGGAATCTGGAATTTGGATTTATTTTATCGATGCAAATTGGATTTGGATAGAAGGGTACATTCTTTTATTTTGGATAGAAGAAATGTTTCTTCTATCCAAAATAAAAGAATTTTGCTGATTTTTTTATTGCTATATCCAATTTATAGAATTGATATACCATTTAATTGATATCATTTAGCAAAATGAAACACAGCATATGCATCCATCTTTCGGCTCGAGAATTTCACGGGATAGAGATATAGTATAAGAAATAGGCTATTAAGCAACTCTAAATGAATTGTGGATACATCTGTATCCTTAACATACTGAAACGACTGCCATTACTCGTATCAAACCAATAGCGATTCATAAAAGCTAAATCTTGTAATCAATGGTGGGCCAATAATGAATTTTTTTGCATATGTATTAAGACGCTTGGTCTGATTTCGAAATTGTCCAGAGTTTTTTATGTTGTTTTCATTGCAAAATGATGGATCTCCTTCCGTAACTTTCCAATTACGAGTACGAGAATTGAAAGACATGAAAATTCTCAATTCTCTACGGCGTCTAGGAGATAGATAGAATATTTTCAGGAACAAGAAAATCAGAAGAATCTTTTTCTCTATTCACTACCATTCCGCGTCTTCGACTTCTATTAGTTTCTTCTTTAATGCAATAGCTATAGTTTGATATAGAATCCATTTCTCAAAGTAATGGAAACCATTCTCTTATAGGAAATGGTTCGAAAATC